ATAATGAGAGAGATTTCTGCATATCCACCCGAATCGAGCAATAATATCAGAATCCGACGAATCGGCCCAGACTGACTTACTAATAGGATACCCTGATACGTTACAGAATTTTGCTTTAACCAACGATCCAATCAGAGGAAAAATTGGGACTATTGTATCGAATCTCTTAATAGCAGTATCGATCATAAATGAATTCTCTAGCATTTGACTCCTTATCACCCAAGGCGTTAGTCGTACACCTGAAAGATAGCCCAGAAAATAGAAAGAATGATTGGATAATTCATTTATATGGATCCTACCCGGTTGAGACCATAAGTGAAAATGACATTGCCAGAAATTGACAAGGTAATATTTCCATTTCTTCATCAGTAAATTAGTACACCTTGAAGCCATAATGGATTTTCCTTGATACCTAACATAATGCATCAAAGGTTCCTTGAAGAACCAGAGGGGCAGGGTCCTTTGAGAATAATTATGAGGCGTCACTACAAGATGTTTTATTTTTCCATAAAAATGTGTTCTCTCAAGAAAGGCTAGAGAAGATATTGACCGTAAATGAGAGGATTGTTTACGAAGGAAAACTAATACGGATTCGCATTCATATACATGAGAATTATACAAGAACAAGAATAATCTTTGATTTTCCTTTGAAAAAATGGAAATGGATTTATTTGAAGTAATAAGGCTATTCCAATTATGATGCTCGTGTAGAAAACATCTCAATAAATGCAAAGAAGGAGCATCTCGTATCCGAGTGCGAAGAGTTTGAAGCAAGATTTCCAGATGGATTGGGTAGGGTATTAGTATATCTGAAACATAACATAAATGTGATAATTTGTCCTCTAAAAAGGGAAATATTGAATGAATAGATCGTAAATTCTGATATTTTGCTATTCTTTCTCTTTCTAGGGAAGATACTAATCGCACCGAGAATGGAATTTCCATAATTCCTGCAAAACCCTCTGGTATCGTTTGAGAATAAAAACTCCTGTTGGGCCCAACGAGCCTAGAATCATTAACCGAAATGGTCAAATGATTCTGTTGATGCAGTCGAGTAATTAAGCGTTTCACAATTAGTGAACTAGATTTATTGTCATTGTCATAACCTAAATTTTCCGTGGGTTCATAAAAAATCGAACTATTTAAACCATGATCATGAGCAAGTGCATAGATATACTCCCGAAAAAGAAGTGGATATAAGAAGCGCTGTTTCCGGTATCTATCTATTTCTAAATAGCCTTGCAATTCGTATTGCAATTTATCCATTTGTTTGCAATGAAACTTGCACCGCATGCGGGGGAGGATTTCTTGGGTTATTAAATAATAAATATTAAATACATAGTGCGATATGGTCCTAACAAGGTATATCGTAAAAACTGATACCCTGGAGACAAGACGTCTAATCAACACATCCTCTCTTTTTCCATCCAACTCGTTCGTGTTTGGGTATAGTTAGAAGAGATTGTGTATTAGAAATCCTTTATTTTTGCAACCCGATCGCTCTTCTGACTTTGGAATGAGTTAATTTGATTTATCAGTACACCGTTTCTTATACACATTCGGTTACACTCCAGTAACTAATGGAGAACAGTGAATAGTTAGGATTTTTTTTAAGGAATCAATGATCCACTCGCAGGAGAGCCCTTTCCCGCATCAGGCACTAATATATTTTTAACGTCTAATTAGATCGGGTATTCGTTCGAATTAAGATAAGAACGGAAACTCGTTGCTTTTGGTTTTTCCTTCTAATTGGAGCCATATAGCTCTATCCATTTATTCACTTGACCCAACTGTGAATGAATTTGGAACCGTTCTAGCTAAGAATCAAAAGGACATTTTTTACCGATCTGATATGACCAGATAAGAATGAAGTATTCTCAGAGTTATCCATTGATACGACATGCTGTTTTTTCCATTCATTCCCTTTCAGGATCAGTCGTGGTCTTACAAACTCTACCGATGGTATGGACGAATCCGCTTCATCCAAATGTGTAAAAGATCATAGCCGCACTTAAAAGCCGAGTACTCTACCGTTGAGTTAGCAACCCAGATAAGGATCTAATTACGATCGGAATAAAAATCAAGAGATTTGATTACCGGAACCAGTCAAGTCAAAACATTGAACTAACATAAGCATAAAAATAACAGCAAGTTTAGAAGAAACTATGATTATAAAAAATCTATACAATAAAGAAGAGCAGATTCACAGATAAGTATAGCTTTAGTAAATAAAAAAATACTTCCTGTGTCACAGACGATCCCTCAAACCAATCCTTTGAATGAAGTAAAAAACCAAACCTATGAAACCGCAAGAATAGATCGATTTATCTACGATCGAATTCTATTGTATTCTATTCGTTCGAGAGACCATTGTCAATACAAACGAAATATTGGGAAACCAAATAAAACAAAATACAATAAATAAACTAAATATAAATAGGATAAGGCCTTGTGTTAGATTGGCACTACAAGAAATAAAAATGAAGTGAAGTAAAGAAGAAGTAGGTAAAAAAGAATATCGTATTTATTCACTATCACTATAGGCCCCAAGATTGACCTCTTGTTTCTTGAGGGAGTCCCAAGGAAAACCATCTGATTAATGGTAATCCCATAATTTCATGGATTTCAGTTATTACATATAATCCTTTTTCTATCCCTCTCATATTCATATAAATATAAAAAGACAAAGAAATTCTTTGTCATTCTTTGTCCTTACATTATCTCAAACCATATAGGAAGAATAGTGAATAGGTATGAATATAGCAAGAGAGTGGCGGAGAAACAATTAAACAAAACTAGAACTAGCTACTATACCGGTACTGGCCATCTTTTGATTTCATTAATTTCATTTTGTTTGATTAACTCGAAGTTCCTTAAATACCTCTGCCTTTTTTGAAATATCATGAACAGTTCCCGTGGGTTGAGCTCCTTTTTCAAGGAAATATAGAATAGCAGGAACATTTAAATAAGTTTGATTCTTTATCGGGTCGTAAAAGCCTACTTTCCGAAGATCTCTTCCCTCTCTTCGGGATCTGACATCAATTGCAATGATTCGATAGGTGGCTCATTGGGATAGATGGATGGGCAATACCCCCCCCCCCCTGGAAACGTATAGGAAGTTTTCTCCTCATACGGCTCGAGAAAGAATGATTCAAATTTATGGAAATCTATAGCAAACGGATCCTTGAAATCATCAATTAAATTATGATTGGAGTCGTCTTTTTTCCTTCTTCCTTCCTATAAAAATAAAAAGAAATATCATTCGTCCTCATAACTCAAGTTGGGTAATTCTCAAAGGACTAAAAAAGAAATCCTTAAAAAATCCTTAAATAAATATTTATTGAGCGGTCTATAACCCCTTTTTTGTCTCGTCTGGAATATATTTCCATTTCTTACTTATTATGATCCAATCCACTTGATTGAGACAATCATTGAAAATGGTGTTTTCTTGTTTTGGAATCACTTATCCTTGAATCATTAGGTTTAGACATTACTTCGGTGATCTTTAATCTTCCGGAACGGCAGCAACATACCTTTTGGCTATTTCTTTACGTCGAAGAATCATACGAACGATTCAATTCCATTAATTCCCCTGTGATACACTTCTTTATCATCGAAATAGTCTCATATCATCGAAATAGTCTCACCAATTACAGCAAACTTTTTTATTTAAAACTCGGTCCAATTTGACCTTTTCTATATCGAAGATATACTTACGTTACGAAGTCGTTCCAAATTATTGATTGGCACTAACCCTAGATCCTGCCTCTGATAATCATTTATTCTCGAGCTCCATCATGTACTATTTTATTTACATTACAACCCAACATCGTGGAGTAATGGTGAAACAGAACAAAATATGTCGAGCCAAGAGCATCCTCATTGAAGATGATGGATGTCAAAATCCACAGCCGATCATGTCATTCAAGTCGCACGTTGCCTTCTACCACATCGTTTCAAACGAAGTTTTACCATAACAAACATTCCTATAATTCGGAATCGGTACGGGATTGATTCAATATGGAATTAAATCATGAATAGTCATTGATTGATCTTTTATTCTATTTTTTGATATTCTCCATGGACGCATATGTATATCTAACAAGTATCCAGTTTGCCCCCTGATTCTAGCGTATGACTCATTTATTTCACCATTTGTAAGAAAGACGAATAAACAAGAAGTTAGTTAACAACCTGATCATTTGTAACGATCAGTCATGAATGAAATGAGCCAATTATTGCTCGAACGACTAAGCTAAACTAAAGATCTTGAATTGGATTTCCAATACCGGAAAAGAATGAGTTAGTAACTGATTAAGCCATTCCAATGAACCGGAAAGGGCCAAAGTGGTCTGATGGTAAATCATAAATTAACTAATCTCAGACTTCATCGAGTATCAAGGATTCATTAAAAATGGTTTCATATAAAAAAATCTCGTACTTTGCCATCATTGTTATTGATGGAAAGCAGTTCTTCCGTAAAGACTCAATTTGATCTCTGAATCAATCAGCAAGTCTGTGCAATCACAACGAATAACTCTAATTACGGATATCTCCTAGACGTCAATTTGATCATTTTGATCATCATAATAACATTAAATTGAATTTTGCTTTTCCTTAAATCATTAACTGTCTAAACCAGATAAATGGGACGAGAAACAAAATCTAAAACTAATTTCATTTCTTTGTTCATGAGCATCAAACATAATAAGAAATATAGTAAAAGTAAAAAATGAATAAAAAAAGACACAGTAAAGTAAATAAAATAAGATAAAGTGAACGTTCTCGATTCATTCTTTCATCTGATTGAGAAAATCAGAATCAAAGCGGCATGATCTTTCGGTATCCATCGGGTTATGTTATATATACAGCTGTTACCGTGGGTAATCGTGGATATTTTAAGGCATCACAGAAATTTCTGACCGAAACCAAAGACTGTTTGTTGTTTGTTCTTACTGAAATAGAACAATAACAATACAAAAGGGAGGCATGTTTATTTTCGGCATATTCTGCTTTTTTGCTTCCAGAGTCGTTCGATAAAGTCAAGTAAATTAAATCCACGATTCTGCCTACCAATTGATTTACAATTCCATTATTCATCAGTTCATTAGAACCAGATGCAAATTGGGTACAATACAATGCATCTATTCCTATTGAACTTGATTGTTTGTTGATAAAATCGGGAATAGCCACAGATATTGCAATTGATACCTTCCATTGCTGATCAGCACATATCTAAAAAACATTTCATCTGGATTATGAATCATGCATACCCGGTCAACCAAGAAAAGAATCTTCTTTTCTTATAAGCTGTATAAGCTGCGTGCTATACCAGTACCAGACACGTATAAGTGCAAAACAAAATAGGTCCAGATCCGTTTTTTATTCCCATTTTGCATTTTAGTCCAGTCTTAGGAACTCGAATCCCGTTGATGGAATTGGTACCACGAACCCGAACCCCCATTAGAATCCAAATAAAATGAATTAGAAATCGGGATAATTATGAAATGAGATACGATTACCATATCTGCTTTACCATTAATTAAAAGTTAGAAGATAGAAGAGGTTTCTTTAACATTTCGACTCAGAATGGATCATGCAGGAATAAGAATTTCATGGATTTAAGCATAAAGTTTCTTTTGACTAACTAACTCCAATATGAACGGTACGGACCTAGACTGAATAATCCAATTTGGAATTAAATAAAAAAAAATATCTTCTCAATGGATCTATGTCTATGCTCCCCCCACGCCTATACCACAATCATGGATTTTTCATACGTGTGTCAGTCATTGAAAGTGAATTCCGTGTGTAGGAAACAGAATAGAAAGGTAAAGTCTAATTCAGAAAAGACTCATTAACATTAAAAACCAAACTAGAAAGAAAGAATAGATTACGATTACATTGTATCCAACATGAACCTCCTAAATAGAAATTTAGATGATTAAAGAGAACAAATAATATTTGTTAAGTTAAGATGGAATTTATCTGGGACGGAAGGATTCGAACCTCCGAGTAACAGGACCAAAACCCGTTGCCTTACCGCTTGGCCACGCCCCATTTATGTTTCTATTCAAACACGAATATACATTAATATTGGTATCGGGTGTTCGTCAATTCCAGCCCAGTATCTATGGAAGAAAGAAGTTGTTGCTGAGATTCGACACGTGTAGATCCGGAATAAAACTAAATTCATTGATCATTACATATAATTAAATTAAGATAATTAAGATATTGTATGAAAGTATGATTCCGTATAATTCAATTTGACAATTGAAGGATCTTTGATTGGGGGAATTCAAAGAAAGAAGGACTACCTACCCTCTTTCTTGATTTTTTCCCTTATATCAAATCAAGAAATAACTCAATAAAAATGATATTATTCAAAGAACAAAATATTTGTTATGCCTAATATCTTTAGTTTAATCTGTATCTGTCTTAATTCTGCCCTTCAGCCGAGTGGTTTTTTCTTCGCAAAATTGCCCGAGGCTTATGCTTTTTTGAACCCAATCGTGGATGTTATGCCGGTCATACCTGTGCTCTTTTTTCTCTTAGCCTTTGTGTGGCAAGCTGCTGTAAGTTTTCGATGAGATCCTTGATACTGTTCTAGAAAGATTCACGATTTACTCAAAAAAAATATTTTACCAAGAAAGATGAGATAAGTAGTGCATTAAGACAAGAACCCTCGATTCAAACATTGAACATTCTTCGATAGACTCTGTGAATCCGGATCATCTCATTTCCTCATTCTGACCCTCCATCCATGGAGCGCATACGGTATTCTGATCCCCCGCAATCAATATCAACAAATTGCATTGTAGGTATGACGAGATTTTTTTGGTAACGAAGGAATCAGAACCTTATTTTATTACAATACAAATGAATTGAATTCCTGTTAATTCCTTTCTTTTCTAAAAACCACTTCGTTTCTTGGTGTCAAAAAATGAGATGGTACAAAGGTTGAGAATCTATTCCCTTTTTCTCCCCCAACAGGTCTTGGAGATTTGTAATGCTTACTCTCAAACTGTTCGTTTATACGGTGGTGATATTCTTTGTTTCGCTCTTCATCTTCGGATTCCTGTCTAATGACCCAGGACGTAATCCTGGACGCGAAGAATAAAGAATAATAGATTTTTTCTTTCCTTTTTTGGTTCGGTTTATAAATCCATCTTCTTAACTTCCAATTTTACCTATTCCATACATTTCATTTAGATAAATGAAATCATCAATCCAACCAAACCAAAGGGACTCGGGGTTTATAGAATTAGAAAGATAAATATCAAGTGAGCGTAGGAAACGGAGAGAGAGGGATTCGAACCCTCGGTACGAATAGCTCGTACAACAGATTAGCAATCTGCCGCTTTAGTCCACTCAGCCATCTCTCCAAATTGCAAAAAAATGAATAATTCATATGTGACACGACGTGTGAAGTAAAGATTGATATTTCTTTTTCTTTATTCTAGAGATATATATGAATTGTATAAGAAATCCTATTTATACAACCATTCAAAACAGGTATCTCTAAAGGAAAAAAAGATCCCTCTTTGATTTCGTCCGAAAGGTTCTTCTTTTGTTCTCCCGGCCTGGCTAGGCACTGGCCAGGCCATTCCCCCCCCCTTTTCAACCTAACCTAAAATGATAAATTGGAAAACTCGATATGTTATTGAGTAGAAGCAGCAACAAGAACTATTTCGATTTCTATGATATGAAGGAAATTTCTTATATTGTTATTTCCTTATTTTTCCTTTGATTCATCGTTGCTTTTTTTTATTGGAATGGGAAAATGGAATGGGAAAAGCGTATGTCTGTTCCCCCAAGTACTCAAGAGACAAGCTTTGTTTTGTTTGAATAAACGCTTGATTGAGCAAAAAAAAAAAAATGGAACTATAACTTAACTATAACTATATATATTATTGCACAAAACTTTATTGCACAAAACTTATTTTTCTGTTCCAAGCTGGCGATTCTATCGGACCTCTGAGTAACGACTTCTACAGCAAAACAAAAAGGTTTTTTATTTATCCTCTTGCCCTATTTCATCAAGTATCCCCGGAGACAGGGCATGTCAGCACTCTAATATTCACAATATCTTGATCGCGCCTCATCTCCTTGTTCGACAAATGGGCCATTCCTATACAATAATCACAATGTAGCGGGTATAGTTTAGTGGTAAAAGTGTGATTCGTTCTATTACCAACTGAAATAGTTAAGGGTTCTTTCGGTTTGATACATTCATATTCCGATCAAAAACTTTATTTCTTATAAGGGTTTAACCCTTTCCTATCAATGCCACAATTGGGGAAGAATATAATTTTCGTGATTTGCATCCAAAAACTGGGATTATGGAATTGCGAAGCATAATTTTTTGAGTTTTCCAATTAGATAAGTATGAGTAAAAGATCCATGGATGAAGATACAAAAGTGTATTTCTAATCGTAACTAGATCTTCGATTTTTGTAAAGGGGAGATTGAAGCCAAATAGCTATTAAACGATGACTTCGGTTTACCGGGGCCATCGGCATATATTGTTTCAGCTCGGTAGAAATAAGATTCTTTTCCTAAGGATTCATGTCAGTAGAAATAGGGAACGAAGTAACTAGAAGGGTTTTTTTAATACCCCTCCTCTAGAGGGATCATCTAGAAAGCGAGTAGCTTTGGATACATTCAGACAGAAAAGCTGACATAGGTGTTATGGATCGAATTTTTCTTATTCCGATTTGCTATGACTTCCTTCTTTTCTTTCCATACCTTTCCATTTCCATACTAATATCATACATCGTCAATTTTTTCGTTTAGGTTACTTTACGCCCTAAATCGGGGAATCTATCCTTTATTCCATAAAGGAGCCGAATGAAACCAAAGTTTCATGTTCGGTTTTGAATTAGAGACGTTAATAGTTATGAATCGACGTCGACTATAACCCCTAGCCTTCCAAGCTAACGATGCGGGTTCGATTCCCGCTACCCGCTCGATATGAATCATAATACATCCATCATTGATTTGAATATGCGTCTTTATTCCCTAAGACGCATACAATTTCTGTGTTTATTCAAACAGGGAATGGAAAGGAGGAATAAGAAAGAAGAGAATCGGGACGAGAAGCGTCCATTGTCTAATGGATAGGACAGAGGTCTTCTAAACCTTTGGTATAGGTTCAAATCCTATTGGACGCAATTTATTTACATCTATTTTGTTTGGATTGCTATTCCAAGAAACATATTTGGAATGATTCGAATCAGAGCCATTTCTTTTCTCAACAATTTATGTCGTACTAAGAGACTCTACCAAATGAAATGACCAATTTCTTTATGTTTGTTCCTGAAGTAGAAATAGTTCCATCTGCTCCTGAATAGCCTCTTTCAAAAGGGCTTCCGCTTGCTCGGTGAATACCTTGGTAGAAGATATGATTTCTTGGAACTGAGGCTTATTCGTTCTTAAATGGGTACGTAACTGAACAATAAATTTCTTTACCTGTCCAATTTCTAATTGATCAAGATATCCATTCGTTCCGGTATAAATAGTAACTATCTGTTCATCCACCGCGAGAGGGGATGATTGGGATTGTTTAAGCAACTCCCGTAATCGTTGACCTCTTGCCAATTGATTCTGAGTAGCTTTATCTAGATCGGAAGCGAATTGCGCAAAGGCTTCTAACTCTGCAAATTGAGCCAATTCTAATTTTAATTTGCCAGCTACTTGTTTCATGGCTTTAATTTGAGCTGCGGATCCTACTCTGGAGACGGAAATACCCACATTAATAGCTGGACGGATTCCAGCATTGAATAAATCCGCGGATAAGAAGATTTGCCCATCTGTAATGGAAATTACATTAGTGGGAATATAAGCCGAAACGTCCCCAGATTGAGTCTCAACTATTGGTAAAGCAGTCATACTTCCTTCGCCTAAACGAGAACTTGGTTTAGCGGCTCTTTCCAAAAGGCGGGAATGCAAATAAAAAACGTCTCCTGGATAAGCTTCGCGACCAGGTGGTCTTCTTAAT